TGAAGCAGAAACATAGAAGCACTCCTATTAATGTGGAATATACCGAATTAGTTGATTCAAATTGGAATTCTCAATTCATCCATAACTGCATTAGTCGAAACAACAATTTTGATCAAACCACATAGTTTCGTTTGTTTACTTGTTGTGGGTCATGTATCGTCTCAAGATTCATCCAACGGAATCCCACTTACACTTACTTCGATTCTATTTAGATATGGTGTAGACATATAATGCTATTATACAAATCAAACTCTCTCCTACCTTGCCTCGGGTTTTCTATCAAACAAAAAAAGGAATTAAGGAATTTTTTTTAAAGAATATTTTAAATAATATGAATTGAAATTGAAATAATATTCAAACAATATTATTCAAATAAGATTAAATGAAATATTAAACATAAAGAATTTCAATATTCTATTAATATAATAGAGCCAAAGAGGAGGTCTGGCCCATTTTTTCTCTCTCTCTCTTTTTTTTTTTTCTTAGTGATTTAGAATATAGTCAGTAGTCAGATGTAATAGAATTTCTAGGAATTTCCATCTCGGGATTTATGGTATATTCTACGTGGCTGTGTTGGTGTATTCTTTTCATTAAGATCCGGATAGAGGATTATTGTTTCTATTGATTTGATACGGATACGAAAACGGAATGCATCGACCGATTCGATTCTCTCTCCCTGTCCCAGATTTATACTTAATTGATTTGATTCAATCCATTGAATTGTGAGGAACCCTTACATATAAAAACTCATGGGTTCCTATACCCAAATTAGGAAACTTTGGACCTGTACTACCCCGGCCCCGGCTTTACCCCCGAGTTAGAAGTCTTGAAAGAATCATTTCAGACCCATTTCTAGGACTAAAGATCGTGATTTGGAATGACTCGAAATACTTATTTATTTAATGTAATAATAACACCTAGCAGGACCAACTAACGAGTTAGGTTTCGTGACAACAAAAACGTTTCTTTTGAAGCAAACCTACAAAATGGGGCATAGTTTAATGGTAGAGTCGGCTGAATCGTAAATGATTTACAGAAGATACTTCGAATGGAATCATGCGTTGTCGAACGATTCGATAGACAAAATCTCCCCATCCCAAAACCAACTCATAGAACATAGAAATAGAAGAGGGTGCGTTGATACATTTAGGACCAATTCATTGTCTCTAAAACAATGAATTGGGATTGTTGTTCTGCCAAAAGGCGATACGTCGGGGGATTCCTAACTCATCCAAGTTCAAATGGGCCCTAATCTTTTTAGATAAAGTCTGCATTGGTAGAATTGGAATGATGAACAAATTGGATTGGGTAGATTGGAATAAAAAAAAAAGAAGTTATAAGTTTAAGTATTGTACAGAAAAATGACTACTTGCTTTGCTAAGCCGGTTATACGAAGAAAAGCCTATTGTACAATGAAACTTACCAAAGAGCTTCGTTTTTGAAACTCTGGCTTTTCTACAAATACAAGAACAAGAATAGGTTCTAGATAATGTAACTTACTATTAGATTGAATTTGGATTTTTTTTGGTTGGGTCAGGTTGGAGTTTTTCTTGAGCCAGGCTCATGTTATGATTTTGACTTCATAAATTGACTTGGGTATACCAAAGCAAAGGTGTATCACTAAATCTTGGATCATGGACAAATAAAAGAGGAAAAAGGCCGTATGTCATTCACAGACGAAGATTAATGAAGAAGAATGGGTTTGTTTATCCGAGATTTGAAAATACCGATCCGATTGGATCCATTGGAATAAATTCTCGTTTTCAAGCCCCGAGGGATCTCCGTGATCCTGTGGGAATGATTCCATTTCTATGGAACAATCAACCGGCCGGTCACACGCACTAATTAGGAAATGAATAAAAAAATGTATAGGGCTATACGGACTCGAACCGTAGACCTTCTCGGTAAAACAGATCAAACTTATTATTATCGAAATGATTCGAACTGTTTCAAAGACCCAACATGCGTTTTTTTTTGCATTGGGCTCTTTCATTAACTGATAAAAAGATCGGCTAGTCCACCATATTTTTTCTTGACAGGAAGATAACGAGATGGCTCCATGCGCTCGGATTCATTATTTGAATTCTGATCCGGGAGCAATACCAAAGTGTTTCAAAGAAGGGTTACCCTGACGTAGGTCTGCCTCCGGCCTAGATCAACCTAAGTTAAATGGAGTCTCTATCAATCCGCCCCAAGAGTCAAATATGATACTTCATACACCTTAAAGTTCATAGGACGAAAAGAGGTTATTTTGAGGTCCTTATCCTCATTATGCCTAGCATTGAAGGGACTGGGTATTCACCTTATCAATGATCAAACCAATGATGGGTTCTATTTGGTACCTGAATTGGCACCTGAATCGGACCGAACAAAATATTTGTCAGGCTATTGTTCTCTTGTTCCCTCGAATCCATGGAGTAAGACATCGATTTCTCAATAAGATCAATTCTGTTGATTGTATGATGGACTCCTCTGAAAAAGCATTGGCGCGCGTGTAAAC